ACGGAAATCGGGAATTGAATTCATTATAATTATAGGACTTACTCTTTTAGAAAATAAGATGCCATGCCGCCACTCGGACTCGAACCGAGATGCTCTAGCACTGCTTCCTAAGAGCAGCGTGTCTACCGATTTCACCATAGCGGCTTGCTCGAAATCATAATAAACGATTTTTAGTCAATCGTCGAGATTGAAAGAGTCGATTCAAATGCAAGATTTCTTTCCGAAATTGGATATTTCGGAAAGAAATCTTGCATTTCAGAAACCGAAACATTAAAGAATTTTAATTAAAAAAAGCCAATTCCAAAACAAAAAAATGAGGTCAATTTTCTATTGAACAGTTCAAAACATTAACAAATAGAAATTTGGACTTATATCTTAATCTTATCTGATTTTTCTTTTTTGTTTGTATAAAAATATCTATAAGATATAGAAACTAAAAAAAAAACTATCCAAAAAAAGAAAAAAAAAAATGAATATAATTAAATTAATATATAATATATATAATATAAAAGACCAAAAAACCAAGAATCTTCAAAAGATTTCAATATCAATATATATATATATATACGAAATTCTTTTTTTGAAATTATACTATTCTTTGAGTCCAGCTAATTCAGATTATTCCAATGTTTGTATTTATTGTAAAAAAAAACTTTTAGAGTTCCCCGTAGAAAGAGATTTAGCTAACGAAAAAGCTTTCAATGCTACCCAATATACCTTATTTTTCCAATTATTTTTCCGAATCCTTTTTTTTGATATAGAAGTGCGTTTTTTTGGAGCTGCCATTCCAAAATTAGACTAGTTTGTTTATTGCTATAGTTGGATGTGAAAGACATCTATTGTTCAAAATGAATTGTTCTTTAATTAGATTAGACATATATCTTTCTTATCTATTTGTTTTTTCTAAATTAGACTATTCTACTCCTTTTCATAAGGAATGTGGATTTGTAAAAATAACATAGTCTTTTTTTTTTTCCTAATAATCGTTTATTTATGTAATTCTTACAAAAAAACAAAAAAACTATCCTTTTTTATTCTATATTCTATTAATATTCTATATTCTATTTATTTATATAATTATATATATATATATATCGTTCTTTTTTTTTTTTTTATTTATACATGGAATAAAATACATCAAAAAGAGAGTTTAAGAACCCACCCCTTATCTTTATCCTGCTTACTTGGTCGTTAAAAAGATACATGATTTTATAAAATCATGTATCTTAATTCCTTTTTTAGTAAACTGTTGAATATCATAACCTTTTTTATAAACTCTTTCCAAAGATATATGTCTTTTTCTTGAAATGGAAAATAATAAATTAGTGCCAAAACAAATTAATGATTCGGAATAAAAAAAAAAAACCTACGAAAAAAATATTAGATTGATTTTTTTTTATGATTCATATCAAAATAAAGTAATATTTTGAGTTTTGGTGTAATTATTTATCCCCACTCTCTGGATATAAATTTTTGTAGAATAATAATTTTTAAATCTTAATTTCTTAATATTCTTAATTTAAATTCATAAAAAAAAAAAGTTGATTTTTCACTAGTAATTTGGTCATATCATTTGACCCATTTCACTTCGTACTTTCAACTATTGGAAATATTAGAAAAATATTCAGAATAATGAACAGTGGATAATTCCATTTTTTATCCGAATTTTCATTTTTTTATTAACTGAATCCTTTCAAAAGAGATAAAATTGGCGAATAAGAAACAAAACTCATTAAGAATCCATTTTTTTTTTTCTTTTTTTTTATGGAATATACACATCAATTTTCATGGATCATACCCTTCATTCCACTTCCAGTTCCTATGTTAATAGGAGTGGGACTTCTCCTTTTTCCCGCGGCAACAAAAAATATTCGCCGTATGTGGGCTTTTCCTAGTGTTTTATTATTAAGTATAGTTATGATTTTTTCGGTGAATCTGTCTATTCATCAAATCAATAACAGTTCTATCTATCAATATGTATGGTCTTGGACTATAAATAATGATCTTTCTTTAGAGTTTGGCTACTTGATCGATTCACTTACTTCTATTATGTTAATATTGATTACTACTGTTGGAATTCTGGTTCTTATTTATAGTGACAATTATATGTCTCATGATGAAGGATATTTGAGATTTTTTGCTTATATGAGTTTTTTTAATACTTCAATGTTGGGATTGGTTACTAGTTCTAATTTGATACAAATTTATATTTTTTGGGAATTGGTTGGAATGTGTTCTTATCTATTAATAGGTTTTTGGTTCACACGTCCTATTGCGGCAAATGCTTGTCAAAAGGCGTTTGTAACTAATCGGGTAGGGGATTTTTGTTTATTATTGGGAATTTTCGGTCTTTATTGGATAACAGGTAGTTTGGAATTTCGGGATTTGTTTGAAATATTCAATAACTTGATTTCTAATAATGAGGTTAATCTTTTATTAGTTACTTTGTGCGCCATGCTGTTATTTGGCGGTTCAGTTGCTAAGTCTGCCCAATTCCCCC